ATTCCTAATAATAAACCAAAATCCCCTACACGATTAGTTACAAACGCTTTTTGACAAGCATTTGCCGCAGGAGGTCGTGTGAACCAAAACCCTATTAATAGATAGGAACACATTCCAACCAATTCCCAAAAAATATAAATTTGTATCAAATTTGAACTAGTAACTAATCCCAACATGGAAGTACTGAAAAAACTCATATAAGCAAAAAATCTCAAGTATCCTTGATCGTGAGCCATATAATTATCACTATAAATAAGAACCATAATTCCAACAGTAGTGATTAACATCAACATAATAGAAGTAAGTGGATCAATCAAGCAGCCAAATTCTAAAGAAAAATCATTATCGAGGGTCCAAGACCATACATATTGATAGATATAACTGCTATTTATTTGCTGAATAGACAGATTAATTGAAAAAATCATGACTATACTTAACAATAAAATACTTGGAAAAGCCCACATACGATGAAGATTTTTTGTTGCTGTCGGAAAAATAACAAGTCCCACTCCTATTAATATAGGAACTAGAAGTGGAATTAAAGGTAAAATACACGCATATTGATATGTCTGTTCCATAAAAAAAGGTTTTTAAAATTTTTAATTAATATTAACGGTTTCCAATTCACCCGACCTTACCTCTTTTGAAAGGAGTCAAGAAAAAATGAAAATATGTACTAACTTAAATAAAATTTTGGAATTTTTATTTCTTCTTACTTATTCGTTCTGAATTTCTGCTAAATACTTCAAATATTCAAATCAAGAAGTTACAATTGGTCAAATCATATGAAAGAAATAGATTAATTACGAATTTCCTTCCAATTTTCAAATTCAAGTCAAATTGGGCATATTTTTCCCGGATTTTACAAGTTATTAAAAATCAGATTTTTTTCTATTTTTAGAACTATTTTATGCTATTTTGCCATATTGTTCACCCATTTTATCTATTCTTTTCTATTTTTCTAAAAAAATATTTTCTAGAAAAGAAATACATAGTGAATCAGAAAAGCTCATATTTTTTTGAACAATAGATGTCTTTCACATCCAGCTATACCAATGAGTAATCTCTTAATTTTTATTTAAATGGCAGTTCCAAAAAAACGTACTTCTGCATCAAAAAAGCGTATTCGTAAAAATTTTTGGAAAAAGAAGGGGTATCGGGCAGCGTTAAAAGCATTTTCCTTAGGTAAATCTCTTTCTACCGGGAATTCAAACAGTTTTTTTGTGCGACAAACAAATAAACTAAGTAATAAAACATAACACGTTGGAATAATCTAAACCGGCCTGACTCAAAAGTGGAGTCATTTCACTTCAAAAACCAAATTCCCGAATTCCATTTCCTTCAACGAGGAATGGAATTCGTTCCGCTCTTATAGCATATGGAGAATAATAATTTTTCTGTTTACCTTACCCAATTCAAATTGGATAAATATGTGTAAATTTTGAATGATGTAAAATAGGTTTTTTTTGTTCATTGATAAAACGACTTTTTGGTTTCACTTTTTGAAATCAAATAAATCAAAAACAGTTAATTAAAAAAAATGTTTTTGAGGGAGGGTTCTATTCCTTAATTCATAGTAGGATTTACAAGAGTTGAGTGGAGAAGAGTCTAAAATACAAAATAAAACAAAAATCCTAAACGAAACGAATGAACCTTCAAATACCTATTTGAACAAATTTTTATTCATCAATTTTAATCTTTCCTAAAAAATATTGCATTCAATTAAATTCGTAAATCTAGACGATTATTTATTCATAGGTTATTATGAGGTCAAGACAGGCCGCTATGGTGAAATCGGTAGACACGCTGCTCTTAGGAAGCAGTGCTAGAGCATCTCGGTTCGAGTCCGAGTGGCGGCATATTATCTCTTAAAAAAATAAAATGGATCCCATAATAAATTCAATTGCGAATTTCGATTTTATAATTAAGGAACTCTTTATTTTATGATATTTTCAACCTTAGAGCATATATTAACTCATATTTCTTTTTCGATCGTTTCAATTATAATTACAATTCATTTGATAACCTTTTTAGTCGATGAAATCGTAAAACTAGATGATTCATCCAAAACGGGCATGATAATGACTTTTTTCTGTATAACAGGATTATTAATTTCTCGTTGGATTTATTCGGGACATTTTCCACTAAGTGATTTATACGAATCGTTAATTTTTCTTTCATGGAGTTTTTCCTTTATTTATATAGTTTCATATTTCAAAAAAAACCAAAATATTCTAAGCACAATAATTGGCCCAAGTGCTATTTTTTCCCAGGGCTTTGCTACTTCAGGTCTTTTAACTGAAATACACGAATCGACAATCTTAGTACCCGCTCTTCAATCCGAGTGGCTAATAATGCACGTAAGTATGATGATATTAGGCTATGCGGCCCTTTTAGGTGGATCATTATTATCAGTATCACTTCTAGTCATTACAGTTAGAAAAAAGCTTTCTCTTTTTTCTACGAGTAATCATTTATTGAATTTAAATGAGTCATTTTTCCTTGGCGAAATTGAATACATGAATGAACAAAGGGGTTTTTTCCAAAAAACTTCTTTTTTTTTCGCAAGGAATTATTATAGATCACAGTTCATTCAAAAATTGGATTATTGGAGTTATCGAGTTATTAGTCTAGGATTTATCTTTTTAACCGTAGGAATTCTTTCTGGAGCAGTATGGGCTAACGAAGCATGGGGATCCTATTGGAGTTGGGACCCAAAGGAAACTTGGGCTTTTATTACTTGGATCATATTTTCAATTTATTTACATACTCGAACAAATATAAAACTGAAGGGTACAAATTCAGCAATTGTAGCGTCTATTGGATTTCTTATAATTTGGATATGCTATTTTGGAGTCAATCTATTAGGAATAGGACTACATAGTTATGGTTCATTTACATTAACATCTAATTGAATTCAAAAAAAGAAAAAGGGGGGTTATTGCAAATAGTAATAAAAGGGTGTACAACGCAGATCAGATAAAAAAACTTTGTGTTAATTGGCGAGAGCCTGTCGAATCATATATGATTCGACAGGCTCTTTGTCATTGTACCATTTTACAACGAACGCTTTTGTAAATGATAAGATTTATCAATTATCTAAAAAAAGAATTAGATAGAATAACTTCAACCTTTTCAACTGATAGTGAAAGAACGAAATCGGGGTACATACCAATACCGAGTACGGGTAAAAAAATAGAAACCGAAAGAAATAACTCTCGCGGCCCAGAATCAAAAAAATAAGAGTCTGGGCCATTAAACATCTTGTATCCATAAAACATCTGTCGTAACATAGATAATAAATAAATAGGAGTTAATATCATTCCAATTGCCATTACAAAAGTAATTGGGAGTTTTGTCATTAAAAGATATTTTGGACTAGTAATTAGTCCAAAAAAAACTATTAATTCAGCAACAAAACCACTCATGCCAGGTAATGCAAGAGAGGCCATCGAAAAGCTACTGAACATCGTGAATATTTTTGGCATTGGAATACCTATTCCGCCCATTTCGTCAAGATAAACAAGACGTATTCTATCATAAGTTGTTCCGGCCAAGAAAAAAAGCGCCGCGCCAATAAATCCATGAGAGATTATTTGTAAAAGGGCTCCGTTGAGACCCATATCTGTGATAGAACCAATTCCTATAATTATGAAACCCATATGAGATACAGAGGAATAGGCTATTCTTTTTTTTAAATTCCGTTGGCCGAGAGATGTTGAAGCCGCATAGATTATTTGCATTGCGCCTACTACCATTAACCAAGGGGAAAATATAGAATGAGCATGAGGAAATAATTCCATATTGATCCGAACTAATCCATACGCTCCCATTTTTAATAAGATTCCGGCTAGAAGCATACAAGTACTATAATGTGCTTCTCCATGGGTATCGGGTAACCATATATGTAGGGGTATGATTGGCAATTTGACAGCAAAAGCAAGAAAAAATCCAATATAAAATAGTATTTCCAAGTTCACAGGATAGGGCCGGTTGGCTAATATTTCAAAATTTAATGTTGGTTCAGTAGAACCATATAAACCGATACCCAGAACTCCCATTAAAAGAAAAACAGAACCCCCCGCCGTGTACAAAATAAATTTTGTAGCTGAGTACAGACGTTTTTTTCCTCCCCACATCGATACAAGTAGATAAACGGGAATTAATTCTAACTCCCACATGAGGAAAAAAAGTAAAAGATCTCTAGAAGAAAATAATCCTATTTGCCCACTGTACATCGCTAACATCAGGAAATGAAATAATCGCGAATCCCGAGTAACCGGCCAAGCCGCTAAAGTAGCTAAAGTGGTGATGAATCCCGTCAGTAAAATGGGTCCTATAGAGAGTCCGTCTATTCCTAATCTCCAATGGAAATCCAAAAAATGGATCCATTTATAATCCTCCATTAGTTGAATTAGTGGATCATCCGATTGAAAATGATAGCAGAATGCATAAGTCGTTAGAAGAAGTTCTAATATACACATACATATAGTATACCAGCGTATTACTCTATTTCCCCTGTGTGGAAGAAAAAAAATGAAGCAACCCGCAAATATTGGTAAAACTACAATTATTGTTAAGCAAGGAAAATGGTTCGTGGTAAAGACAAGATACACTTGGGCCAGAAAAATCCGTGCTCAAAATCAAATTGAATTGAGCACGGATTTTTTCGATAAAAAAAAAAAATGGATTCAAGTAGATTTTTATGGAATGTATCAATAAGCTAGACCGATACTGCGAGTTGTTTCATGCCATAAATAAACACGAACGCTCAAAAAATCCGTTGGACAGGCGGATTCACATCTCTTACAACCAACACAGTCCTCGGTCCTTGGAGCAGAGGCGATTTGTTTAGCTTTACATCCGTCCCAGGGTATCATTTCTAATACATCCGTGGGACACGCCCGGACACATTGAGTACATCCTATACATGTATCATAAATCTTTACTGAATGTGACATTGGATCTATACGTTTTTGAACGCCATAAATTTTCGGTCT